AAAAAAGCAATTAAATGCTTTGGGAATTCGATCTTTCATCTGATAAATATATGGATTACAGAAAGAATGTCTCAATTTACGAAATCTATTTATAACTTTAAATTTAGAACTTTAACATGATTTAACATGATTAACATGATAAGGCTGTATTTTAGTAGAAGAAGACGAAACGGTAAGTTTATCCTGGGAATCTGTCAGTTTATCCTGCAAAGTTTGATCATCGAAGTCTTTACATAGAGAGAGGATCTGTTGTTTTTCAATCTCAGATAAATATTTCAACCAAGCCTTGTTCTCCATTTTTTTTTCATTTAGATTATCTATTCATTAGAGATACCCTATCATAATATGAAAACGACGATAGGTATCTACACAAATTTGACGGTCATTTGTATGGTACATATTTTCGTATCTTTCTGGATGAAAATAGGTAGCGTACATATTCTAATATATTTTTATTTTTGTGGTACTCTTGTCATGTATATGAGTATCACCACCTCCAGCCATACCATGATTTATACAATCTCCAGCTTCCTATAAAGGAAAAACACTAATTCATTCTACATGTTCATTCTACATGTGTTCGACAGAGGGATATCTCAATAACCAAAATCACTCTAGATTACCTACTGCCTACATAAAGTTGACCTCATAGCGGAGGCTTTTGTGGAAAGTTTTAGAGGTGTGTAAGCATCGCCCAGGTATTACCCTATAGAGTCAATTAATAGATTAACTAGTTTTACAAGTGAACTAGACAACTACGGTGGATTAATAACATAAAACTATGAAATAATGGATGTTTAGTCTCTACTTGATGTGGTCGGATTGAGAAAGCAAGAAGATAAGGTGTGTAGCCGGTATAACCATGGGCGTCCGATCTGATATCTCACTTCACGCTTCCAAGCAAGCCCACTCCGCCCAATATCAAGCAAACGTTATGTCCAAGCCGAAAGACCTCCCTAAAGTAGGTCTCGGTCGTTCCCACTGGTAACCCTAACACAGCGCCATCTCATGGAAAACAACCAGCTCCATTTTCAGAATCCAAGCTTCCCCTTCCTTCGCTCCCCCCATTTCTTTTACTGGTTTATGGAAAAAGGAAAGCACAAATGCAGGTTATTTTTATATAATAATCTCCGTTGACAATAATGTTCTTGATTTGAATTTGTGGTACTTGTTGGCAATTAAACGATGTTTCTTACATCTGAGGTATCCTAAATGCGGGCTAGATATGCTGACCGATTTCTGGTCTGTCTCATGATCACTATTCAGAGGAAGGAGATAAAAATGCAAATTTTTCTCATAATGTCACGAACAAGGAAAAGGTTATTGCAAAATTATAGCTCAGGAAAGAGCACGTAACTAAAAACCTCTCCTTATCCAGAAAGCGTAAGGGCTTTGACTTAATTAAGTCCATACTAAGTGTGGAAGGTGAGTGTCGAGCTGGCCGGATCTGTAAGACGTCATCCTGGAGAGGTGCGAGGAGGTTTATTTCTTTTTAGGAGGAGAGAGAAAAAAAGGGCCTGTAGAGAGGAATAGTGTAGGGGGAGTAGTGGGTACACTGGCTTGGGGTAGGAAAGGACGTTAGGCTAGTGCCAGTGGGGTACGTAAACGAGGACAGATCACATGGTTTTGTACTGGTCAGTTTTGAGCTGTCGAGTGACGATTGCTCTATCTCTTAAGAAAGGGGAGGGAGTACTCTCTGACGGATTCGCTCTATTATTGCTCCCTATTCTTGAAGGAGTGATCGAGATTAAGCCGCGTGGCGATACCCGCGAAAAAGAAAGTCCTATTCGCTGTTTGGGGTGGGCCTTTCGTACTCAAATCCGTACGGGGAAAGGGCAATTATTCAGCAAAATCTAGTGGATGGGGTTCCATATTCACGAAAAGCCAGGTTTGAACCATGTTACGGAATCAAGACAAGAATTATTACTAATAATAAGAAAGGCCTTAAGCATAATACATAATATAAGGGCCTCCAACGCCTATAAATATAAATAGAAGTTTCTTTCTCTATTTGGCAAACCAAAGGGAGATGGATCCAGCTACCGTATCAAGACTTTATCAAATAGATCAAGCAATCCAACGCGTGGCGAACGCCAAGCTCCAGCAGGAGCAACTTCTGGGTCTCTTCTGGGAACACATGCCTCCCATAGATCCTGAAGAAATTGCGAGAAGGATGCTAGCATAACATTCGTGAGCTTGATGAAAGGAAGAGGGAGCTGCTTGAAGAAAGGGACGCGCTCATTGTGCAGGGGGCCCAGAACAACCGTAGGGGAAATCGAAACTAGAAGATCTCTAAGATTTAAATAAGTAGTCTTGCAAGGCTTTCTTTGTTATTTTTCATGTTGTTCTACGTCTTTAATATCTTTTTATTTTAGTTAACTTTCTAATGTAGTCTTTAGTTGTTTGGCTCCTTTGTTTATGCGTGCACAAGTGGGCGTACTTCCCATGTATGTAACGGCTATTAATTAATTAATTATTAATGAATAAAAAGTTCTCGTCTGCTTGGGCTTCCATGCCTCGCCGACTTTTAAGAAAAATTCCCTTTTCTTTATCAAGCTATCGATTGAACTCTTTGCTAGAAGCTCTCTTTCTAGCCAAGTGAGTGGATTAATCACGTAATAATAATCTTAGCATACCAAGGGGCTGGCCTGAGCTACTTAATCGATCCAGGCGAGAACCGAGCTAACCTTTAAAGCTCGCGAAGCTTCGCTTCCCTCCCCTTCCCTTATTAAGTATTAAGTTTAAGTATTAAGTGGAAAATAGTAGTCGGCATTCTATAAGTGACTTGCAGAGTCTACGAAGCTTTGCTTCTTGTAGTCGACCCGTAATGCCTTCCTTCATTTCATTTGCTTGCCCCCTTCCAGCTCAGAATGCCCAATACTTATTATTATCTCAATACTTATTATTATCTATTATTATATTATTATCTATTATTATATAGTGCTAGAAGCTAACTGCCAGAAGCGCACCCTTCGGGTGTCGCTTCCAGCGCAGGAGGCCGAGCATTCTGCCGGACGTCCCGGCCCGTGAGCCCTGTTCACCTTAGGTACTTCAGTCATACGACAAGTTGTTCTACTTTTAATATTATTACCACTTATATTACTACTTATTACAACTATTATTAGTACTATTTTTTTACTACTTATTACAACTAGTATTAGTAACTATTAGTAACTTATTACAACTAGTATTAGTACTATTATTAGTATTATACTTATATACTTACTATTTATATTGAGTATATAAATGTATATAAATATAATAAATAAATATAATTAAATATAATAAAAAAATAGAATTCTAAAAAAAAAAATATTAATTTAATATATTATTAATAGCTGTAGAATATTAAGTAGCTGTAGAACAGAAAGTAGCTGTAGAACAGAATGCCGTTCGACTTTACTTTATGAGTAGTACTTAAGTAGCTAACTTCCCAAAGGTGAACAGCCCCCTGTTCTTTATATTCTAGTTGTAAGGGGCTTCCTCAGAAAAAAAGGAAGGAGGCATTCGAAAGGCCGACCACTATATCATAAGGCATTGTGGTGTAAAACCGACGACTACACGGCTCTATACACTAAGTCATGAGCGATATCGAAGCCAAGCCGCCGTCTATAGGCGAAGGGACGAAAGCCCGACGAAAGCCTATGCTACAGTAAAAAGTACGTTAAGGTTACAAAGTAACACTTAGCCGTATACAAATACAAAGGGAAAGGCGTAAGTACGGACTAAGGTCAGCTGTGGATATAGACTAGGCGAAGTCTTAAACTATGGACCGAGACTACACTAAGGAACAAGGAAGCTTGACTCAGCAAAGAAGTTAAGGAACGAAGCTCCTTCTCTAATAGCCCCCGGAGGGGCGAAAGCTTTTTGAAAAGGGCTTGTAAATTCATTTTTTTATATTAAGAGAGAGGGACTTCAAGTTCTTAGGAAGAGCCGTACGAGGCAGCTCACGTACGGTTCTCGGGAGCCGAGCCAGCACAGGGGCTTAGGTCAACACTTATATAATAGCCAGTCATCAATTGGAAGCGGGCAAGATGGTGATAAATTGCGATTGGCCTAACCCTTCGACTAGCCACTTTTATTGCGACCTGCCCATACATATGTTCACACAGCGAAGAAAGGCCGAATGGAAGGAAGGGGGCAGTCCGCTAGCTCTTTCTTGGCCGCGCCCCCCTGCTTATAGATACGAGATACTTGATCTAAATTTAAAATTTTAAAATAGGGAATTGCGTACCATTAGCCGATATACGTATAGGAACATGGGTACATGATATTGAATGTCATCCAGCTGGAGCCGCAAGAACTTTTACTAAAATAATGAAGTGAAAGGAATTACTCCCTTCTTAGGAATCAGTAAATCCTATAAATGATTGTTATGATGTATCGTGGAAATTCTGTCAAAGGGGCGAATCAACAAATTTTCTCTGGTGAAACAAAATATCTCTCATTTTCGCCTCGAATAGATTCTTTTTTTTTGTTTTCAAAGGAATCTTATTATGTTGTTTTGAAGGGTGCACTAATCCTTTGAACCCGGTCCCGACAGGTATCATCCCCCCCAAAACAACGTTCTCTTTCAGACCTTTCAACCAATCGATACGTCCCCGGAGAGCTGCCTTTGCTAAAACTCGAGCAGTTTCTTGAAAACTTGCTTCAGATATGAAACTTTGGGTATTGAGAGATGCTCTTGTTATTCCCAATAAGATGGCTCGGTAACAGATCGCTTCTTCCAAAGCGCGTCCCGTTCGTTCTGCTCGTAACAATCCGATTAGTTCTCCGGGTGAAAAAACATTAGGCATTCTGTCTTCTGAAACCAATACTTTTGATGTTATTTGCCGTACAATAATTTCTATATGCCTATTATGAATCCGCACCCCCTGGGATCGATAAACCTTTTGGATCTTATTGACCAAAGAGATACGACTTTGCACTATAGTTAGCTCAGCACTAATGAAGAATCCCCAAGGAATTCCAAGAATTCTTGTTATACATTCGTTCCAACCCTCAATCCTCTTTTCTAGATTCATCGATATTGAATGGATCGAGCGCACTTCTAACACTTGTTCCACTTTTGGAAGACCCTGCGTTATGTCCCCAGATCTCGACTTTTCATATATAAATGTAACTAATGTATCTCCTTCATAAAGGATTTCACCATAATCGCCATGAACGGTTGCTCCCGGGGTGGCCAAATAAGGCTTAGCTGATCGTATTACTACGGAATCGGCTTGAACAAAGATAACTTGACCCGATTTTAGGTGTGGTCCGGTTTTGGCTATACACACATTTTCACAAATAAACTGTCCAAGGCTAATTATTGTAGCCGTCTCTTCACAATAATTGTGACGGAGAAAATACCAATTCAAATTGAATGGATTGAAAATAATCTTACTGCATGGGTCGGGATTATAAAATTTCCCACTTTCACTTTCATCCATTGAATAATATTTAATTACTTGAAAAGTCCGTTTGAAATTGTCAGGTTGCAAATAGTTAGTTAACAAGATTTGATTGTGAGTTATTAAGTGGGAAAATAAAAAAAAATTCTCAATTGGGGGGGCTGATCCTAAAGGGCCCAACGAATTCCTAATTGGAATTAGGGGATCCCTTTGATGAATTGATTCTTTTATTCCATTGTGATATTTTAGATCGTTGAATGGACCCATTCGAGAACACTTGGATGATAACAAAATTATCAATGGTTGGAATTCCTTATTTCTATTCAACAATGTATGAATAGTTCCTTGATTTGGGTTAAGGAATTGTTGAATTCTTGTCTTTGAATGGGAATATATGGAGCCAAAGGGATTGATATTGATGTAATCTGATCCATTATCAGAGAGCAATCCTGAACCTGAGGGATCATTCCTTTTTCCGATATAAGAAATAGGGGATTTTGCCAAGTCGATTCTTAGGAAATGTCGAATCAAACCATTTATCCTTATTTCAACAAAAGAAGCACGGGCTTCTTCGCCAGAAGAACTTTTTTTGTCTTGGTCCCAATTCAATACTAAACAAGTCCGAACTAATTGAAGAGTTGTGTCATAAATTCCTCGAATCGGTTTGCCCTTTCCATAAAGCATATAATTGATAACTCGAAGTTGCACAATATCCCTTTCCTGCAACATATCGGGAGGGAAAAGTGTTGCTAAATATAGACCGTCCGTTATTTCATATGTGACGACAGGTCGAACCAAAACAAAATGCTTTTTTTTGCTAGGTGTAATCTGTTGGACATAGATCCAATTTTTCATTTTTTTTAATTCCTTGGAATTTCCTTTTCCCCTCCCCGGTGGTATCAAAACGCCGCTATGCCGGGATATCGTATCTATTTTTCCAGGAAAATTTATATCTCCAGAAAATATTTTAAGTTCAATTCTTTTTTTTTTTCTCTCCACCCGGACCAATCCGCCTACCCGGCTTCTTAGATTTAAAGTGATTTGTGTATCTACCCCAATGAGACTATTGTTCCGTACCATTATGGAAGAAGATCCAGGTAAGATATGAACTTCCTCGGGAATGAAAAAAAATAGATCTACTTTCATTTGGTATTTTGGCCTAAATTCCTTGACTCCTCGATACTCAATCGAATCCGGGATTGAATGCATTCCTATAGTCCCATATTTAGTAATTCCCGAACTCTTTCTTCTATACCGAGGATCGTCGAAATAAGAAAGAATACTATTTCTACGGAAAATACCATTTATGGGGAGTTCAGTCGAGATACCCAGAGGGGACATTAGTTCGTTCTCGCACGATTGGAGTGGAATAATAAATCTATTTCTTCGCCTCTTTGACAATAAATCTGAATTCTCGCGGAGAATGGCCGGATAGATGAGATTACAATGAGCAGTACATATGACTTGATTAAGGTGTGAATAATCAGGAATGCTGCCTTTTTTTTTACCATAAAAACCCGAACTAAAGAATTTGTCTCTCTTAGTTACCGAGAGGCTAGAAGTATACCTTTGCTTGACAGAAAGAGAATGCGTGCTCGTTTGATCTTGATCCTTGTGAAGGGAAAGGGAGACTGGACTTGATCTACAGGGCCCTCCTAATAATATCCATAAATGACTTGTTTTTGGTAATAGATGCACATTACCGTATGTAAATTCAGGCGCATGATCGACATCGGTACTCCAGTGCATTTCCCCGTCTGAGTCGGAATAAATATATTTTTGAACCTTCTCCTTAAAATTCAAAGTGGACGTTCCCGCGCGAATCTCAGCAATCACTTGCTCTGATTCTACATATTGATCATTTTGAACTAAAAGAAAACTTTTGGGTGGAATAGTCACATTATGTAGAATATCTTCACTCTCAATAGTTACATACAAGTCTATAGAACATAGAAAGGCAGGATGACCGTGACGTGTACGTGTCGGATGAACCAAATCCTCATTAAATTTTATTTTTCCATTAGAGGGCGCTCTCACATGTTCTGCAGTACCTCCCGTGAATACTCCGCCGGTATGAAAAGTTCTTAATGTTAATTGAGTACCC